ACTCCCTATGAAATGAATAGGAACAGAGGAATAAAGACAATTTTCTATTCAAATTGGAATTTATAACAGATAAAAAATGTAAATTAAAAAAGAAAAAAGAATTGCTAAATGCCACAGAGAATATAAAAAAAGTGATTCAATTTATACTATTATTATGATATTCCATATTCAAATCCCATTAGATAACAGAAAAAGAAATGAATTGAAAATTCGATTTGTTTGATGAGATAAAGAAAGAATCATAAAAAAAAAGATATAGAGTTGATATCTTTTTATTACTTAACCTCTGGATGGATTCTATTCTTCAACAAAAGATTCGCAGCAAAGAGATATTTCATCTAGCAGGAGATCTCGAGATTTTTGAGTCCAAGAAATAGGATCAAACAAAGTGCGTGACATAGTAATGAATAGGGCTTGTATTTATTAAATGTGCATAGATAGCTATCTATTTATACGTTTCTATAGATATGTTTCCTCCTTCATTTTGAGTGCGGGTGGATTCGAGACCGCACATATCCTACTATATATAAATTGCTATTTTCTAGTCAATTTGCTATTCAAGGAAAAATGGAAGCACGGCAATTTACTGAGAATTTGCTATCGGGATCATATAGGGGGAAGATTGGCGATTAGCTATTTGTATAAGCATTTCTACTCTGGGGTTTCCATCGACTTTTAGTTGCAAACAAAATGGAAATTGTATGGAAAGGTTTATTGAAAAGAATTAATACAGGTTAGTTTAGTTAACTATCAATATATCAATTTATATATATTATTAGATATATATTATTATAATAATAAATATTATTATTATATAATAGAATAGGGATTCTAAAATAGGGATTAGGAATCTCAAATTTTCAATTCAAATACAAGAATCATTTACAAGAATCATTCATCAATTTCAAGTTACATTTCATAGTTAATGGTTCCAATTTGTCCCGAATTATGACTTTGGTGACGGAAAAATCACATTAAGTTTTTTCAATATATAAAAAAAAGAGAGGGAAATTTTTTGGATATTTATGTTTTGAGATACTATCCATATAAACATATAACCGAAGGAATGGACCCAATACAAAAAACGATGGGTTTATTTCGGGCAAGGGATTAAAGAAAATGGGATTCAAAATGAAAAATCCAAGTGAAATAAAAAAGAAATTAAGTAATCCCGCATCCCATCCAAAGAAAGAGAGAATATTCTCATCTATTTCGTAAGGTATTATTTTGGTTTGGCGACATGGCCGAGCGGTAAGGCGGGGGACTGCAAATCCTTTTTCCCCAGTTCAAATCTGGGTGTCGCCTGATCAACAAAAAGGAGAAAATCTTGTATTTTATTTTGCTGATATAACTCGATTAGTTTTTCTCCAGCAGAATCAAACGGCTTTGGATACTTGCTTGATTCTAAACATCTGGAAGTTCCGTTTTCTAAACAGAAAGCGCTAGAAATGCTTGGCTTGCCTTTAGGATTCTGGGTAAGATTCCCCGAAAGATTCGAGTAGCGGAATTAAAAAAATTTCATATAAGGATTTCCTGATTCCATTCCACTACGTAATGGGGTGTTTAATTACTGGTTCTTGAATTCAATTCGATAGCCTGATGGAAAATTGACTTTTTTTGATAGATAAGATGCACTACACCTAGAAAAAATGCAAAAAGAGAGAATGAATTGAAGTTCTTTTCGATAAACCAAAATCAAGAATGAATAAGTGATCCTCGGATTGATCCCGGAGATAAACATTAGACAGTAATGATTAGATGAAACGGGAAACAGAGGGATGGGGTAGATAACGATCTATTCCTGAATCTAAATTCATTTTGAGGGCTTTTCCCGAATTTTTTACCTAACCTAATTAAAATAGATAAAATAAAAGAGAAGAAAAGAAAGAATAGCTTTTTTTATTCTTACATCTTATCTTAAGATTCAGCGGATTCCCCTGATATTTCCAAACGTGTGACTGCGTATTTTTTTTTTGGATGCTTACCCCCTTAGGATTCCACTAGAAAAAGAGTATCCTATAAGAACTTTTTGGAGGCGGATTTATTGGAGCCTTTCATCAACGGCGTTAGGTCATAATCCCCCCCTTTTTTTTGACTATGCACCATCGATCCCACTATTATTAGTAAACACTAATAGAATATCCTTCATAGAGACAGGAGACATAATTTACATGGATATAGTAAGTCTTGCTTGGGCTGCTTTAATGGTAGTCTTTACTTTTTCTCTTTCCCTCGTAGTATGGGGGCGAAGTGGACTCTAAAGGCACTACTAATTGATTGACGTGAAGAATCAAGCTGTATCGATTGTTTTATAGACACACTTTTTTTTGATTTTTAAAAGCCCTTTTTTTGATGTATATATATTTTATGTATACATATATATATAAAGATAGAAAGTATATAATATACAACTTCTTCCATTACAATAAGAATAATTGGGAGTATGCTAGCTAGTATGGTAGAAAGAATCCTTCTACCATACTATCGGATCTCATATAATAGTATCCCGCTAATTCTCATTCCACTTACGACGCGAAATTCCAATTAATCCTTTGGATTTATTCGATTTCTTCAATAGGTGCCTTCAAAACACAATCAAGTTTCATTCAACTTAATCACTTTGACTCACGGTTTTTACATATATTATAAGTAAAAAGGCAGTAGGAACTAGAATGAAGAGTGCAGTAGCAATAAATGCGAGAATATTGACTTCCATAATCTCAGTGTTTTTTATTTTTCATTTTTATTAGGCAATAATTCGGGATTTAATCCCATAGAGATGACTAGAGATGAGCCAATTTTCACCCGAAAATTCAATGGGATGAATTCAACCTCGATGATATTGAATCAGATCAATATCATGAATAAAATATCTGAGCTATCAAATCAATTCATCGTTGAAAATGGAATAGTATAATATAGGAAGATCTTTTATCCATACCAAATTCAAAATAGGATTCATGATCCAATTCACACGATTCAATTCAATCGACTTCCTTTCTCTTTTGGATTCTTTTTTCTTTTTTTCTTATTTATTATTTTATTTCTCCTTCTTTCTTGTTTTTCTATAAATATAAATTAGATCCCATTCCTTGTAGATTCATCTGATGAATCTGATGAATCTGATGAAGTAGTATTTGAATGCTCTTTACGTTTCATTTCCGTTGGTTACAAACAAACCAACTCAAACAAACAATAGAAACTAAATAAAAAAGAAGAAGGGGTTAACTACTTTTTTTAATGATCTAATTTGCGTTTGCGTGGAAAACAAATCAAACAAGTATTCTAAAAAAGTCCTAGTATTATTATACTACTAATAAGATATAAAAAAGATTGAATATTCTAGCAACGTTCACTATGTATAGTCTCTGTCTTCGACAGCACTTCTCTTAAAAAAAAATGCATTCTCTCTAAGAAGAGTTTGGATCCTTGTTTTTTCATGTTATTGGCTTTTATTTGATTGATTTTATTCCGTCGGGACTGACGGGGCTCGAACCCGCAGCTTCCGCCTTGACAGGGCGGTGCTCTAACCAATTGAACTACAATCCCCATGAGATCAAGCTATCGAGTATACATATATATATATTTATACTTGCATTGAAACTAAACAATTTCGATTTTGATTCGAACTCGGTTTTGTAAGGATCACCGAGGCACGAGGGATATACTGATATATCGATACTTTATCGAGAGCGACACATATTCTATTATTAGTTCAGTACTGTCAAATGGAATGAAAACCCCTCTTTATTGTTCAAAGAGAAAAAACTTTTTTCTTTATTCGGTTTTTATTATAGGTTATTATTATATATAAGATATAAGACTGTTTTGTAAGATATAAGACTATTTTGAAAATCGTAAATTGAGATTCGAGTTGTTCGCAAAATAGGAATTATTGCTAACAAAAAAATGGAACAGAGCAATTCAAGTGGTAAGGATATATCCGAAATTTTTTTATTCGTTACTATCCGTCATTTTTGACGAACAAAGAAAAAAGTCTATATCATTTCATGGCGGATCAGTGAATTCTTGGGCCGAGCTGGATTTGAACCAGCGTAGACATATTGCCAACGAATTTACAGTCCGTCCCCATTAACCGCTCGGGCATCGACCCAGGAAGAATCCATTCTAGGCTTAGTTAGAAGCCTAGATCAACTTCCTTTCGTAGTACCCTACCCCCAGGGGAAGTCGAATCCCCGCCGCCTCCTTGAAAGAGAGATGTCCTGAACCACTAGACGATGGGGGCATACTTGCCCAATCGCCATCATATTATACGATGATTATCATATGATAAGTTTTTTTATATTGTCAATATAACGGAAGAGTCTGACTAGACTCGAAAGGTCTTTCCCTCTTTCATATAATTTCAAAAAATTCGAATTTAATTTTTTGATTCATGATTTTTTTCTTCATTCTAATCGACATCTAGAAATAGGAAATTCTTGATTCGATACTATAGAGAATAGAGTTTTTTTTAATTCAAATAGAGTGCACTATTCGATATCTATATTTATTCATTATTCAATTCAATCAAAGATTAATTCACAAAAAAAGAAAAAAAAATCAAGATAAATACAAATCGAAAGAAATAGAAGTAATATGAAGTCAGGATCCTTCTTTCGATAAAATAGAGATTTCTCTATTTAACAATAAGCAAGGAAATTAACAAACAATATGAAATTGGGAGGGCATGGATCAAGACAAGAAGTTCTCAAAATTTGTTCTTAAAGAATTTGTTTGATTCGGCGGACAAGTTGCACCTTTTTTTTATCATATGATTCGATCAAATATCTTTCATATTTGTTCATTTTAAAGATCATATCAATCAAATTCATTATTGATTTAATAGAATATTAACTAAAATATATATATTTAATAGAATAGAAAATAGAAGTCAATTTCAGTCTTGAAACAATTCATTTCAGTTTTATTTCTCAACCTGTATGTTCAACCTATACCCTAGAATAATATCGAAATAAATCCAATTTTTCGTTCCGGAA